TTTTATTATTTGTATATTTTTTTTGTTTTGGTTTGAGTTTATTAAAATGTGTAAAATGATTGCTGGTGAATTATAAAAAGCGTTAGTTTTTTTGGGGTGTCTAAGTATAATAATTGCTTATATGAATAAAATTAATTAATATTCTATAATATATTTCTTTATCTAAAAAAAAGAAGATTTATAGTATAATAATATTTTAATTTAAATATATTTCTATCTATACATATGGTAGCTGTATTTAGAGAGATTTAGTATATTTTGATTAGATATTTATATAATATAGCATTATCTATTATATAAATTATTTATTATTTATTAAATTAATATCTAGTCAACTTAGTTGAATAATAATTATTTCTATTAACATAGGTATTTATTATATCATAGATAACTACTATAAAATAAATAAGAGGGATATAATTAGATATTATTGTTAAAATAGTTATTTAATATTATAATAGAGTAACAGTATCTTAAAGATCTCATTTAATAATTTAAAAAAAAAATGAGATCTTTAAGATACTGTTACTCTATGATAGTAAGGATAAACTATTATAATAGCGTAATACGTCCCTGTTGCATTTTTTTTTCTATAATGATTGAAAAAATGAAGCGAGATTTGTAGATTGGGCTTATTTATGTCTAATTGGATTATTAGACAGTTATTGGGTAAAAAAGGAATCTAGGGTTAAAAGGTTTCTTTTAGTAATTATTAAACATAATTCAAAGGGTTAGTTGAATGTTGTTTAAGTTGGCTGATTAAAAGTCATTGAAAGATGAGGTTTTGCTAGGAGGAATTCGGGTCATTTTCTTTACTTTTTTTAATGTGTAACCTATAAAATATATCAGATTTTTATGGGTGGCTCCATTAGTAGTTGTTTACGTAGTTTAATTGTAGTTTTATTCTTGCTAAGTTATTTATTTTTTACTTTATTTTATATGTAAGTTTGTTGCTTGATTAATTTAGTTTATTATTATCTTAATGATTAATTATTTATTTATTGTTTTGCAGTTTTTAGTATTGTATATTTAAGAAATTTAGATGTAGTTATAGTTTTAAGTTTTGGTTAAATTTGTGCCAGCAACCGCGGTTATACATTGAATGCAATTAAATATTTATAGTTTTATAGTTAGTTTTTGTTTATAAGGTTTTTTTATTAATTATTGTTGGGTGAAATTTTAATTTTTATTAATTATTGTTTATTGGTTTTTGAGGCTATTAAATCTTTATTTTAAACTAGGATTAGATACCCTATTATTAAATGATACAATTTTTATTTACTTGAGTAGTATTAGTTATGATCTTTAAACTTAAAGAATTTGGCGGCATTTTAGTCTGTTTAGAGGAATCTGTCCCGTTATCGATATTCCGCGTTAAAACTTACTTAACATTAGGTTTATATACCGCCGTTTAATTAATGAGAATCCTTATTTTAGGTTTAAATAATTTTCTGATTACTTGTGGTGAGTGTTATTTCAGGTCAAGGTTTAATTAATGGTTAAGAGGAGATGGATTACAATAAATTTTAGTTTAATTATGGATTATTTTTTGTAATTTTGATATGAAGGTGGATTTAATAGTAATTTTGCTTAGTATGGTTTGATGATTTTAGCTCTAAAATGTGTACACATCGCCCGTCACTCTCGTTTATTTGATGAGATAAGTCGTAACATAGTAGTTGTACTGGAAAGTGTTACTAGATTGACAAGTTATTTCGTAGGGAATTTTTCTTTTACATTGAAAAGTATTATCGTGCAATTCGATTAAGCTTGAGTTAATTATGAACTTATTTTTATATTATTTGGTCTATTATTTTATTGAAATATCTTTTGGTTATTGTATTGATTAATGATTTAATTGTTTTTGTGATAGTTTATTTTGTACTGTGTAGGTTATGTTATAGGATTTTTTATAAGTAAATTTGTTTTATTGTACCTTGTGTATCAGGGTTTATTTAAATTTAAAATTTATTTTGATTTTCTCGATTTTAGAAGAGTTAATGAATTATTTTGGTTATAATTATAAATATATCAGTAATATTTATTGGTGGTGAAATGTTATTCGATTCTGATGATATCTAGTTCCTTGAGAAATAAATTAAATTTGTGTTTATATTATTGATATTTATTTGTGTGATTTTATGTTTTAATTAAAGCAACTATTTTGGGGGATTACCTCTGAAATATATTTTTATAATTTATTAATGTTTTTTATTTTGTTGGGTTTAGGAATAATTATATTTTTAAGTATGTTGAAATTTGTTTATGATTAATTTATTTATTTATTGTAATGGTTTAGATTTTTTATTAAGGTAATTTATTTAATTGTATTGTATTATTATTTATGATGAAATTAGTATAATTTTCTTTGTTGATTGATATTTTCTGTTTGACAATTTGTTATTAGGAATTCGGCAAATATATTGTTCATTTGTTTAACAAAAACATTTTCTCTTGTTTTTAATTGGAGATATAGTCTGCCCACTGATAGTTTTGAAGGGCCGCGGTATTTTGACCGTGCAAAGGTAGCATAATCATTAGTTTTTTAATTGAGAACTGGAATGAATGGCTGGATGAGATAATGGCTTTCTTATAATTAATTTATTATAATTTAACTTTTGGATTAAAAGGTCTAAATATATTTATGGGACGAGAAGACCCTATAGAGTTTAATAATAGGTATTTGTTAAGTTGTTGGTTAAAATAATAATAGGTTTATAATTATTTAGTTGGGGTGACTGTGAGAATTAGTTAACTCTTATTTAATTTTTTTTACTGATTTGTATGTATTGGATCCAATATTGTTGATTATGAGACTAAATTACCTTAGGGATAACAGCGTAATCCTTTTGGAGAGTTCTAATCGATAAAGGGAATTGCGACCTCGATGTTGGATTTAAGATAAATTATTGGTGAAGAATTTAATATAATTAGGTCTGTTCGACCTTTAAAATTTTACATGATCTGAGTTCAAACCGGCGTGAGCCAGGTTGGTTTCTATCTATAATTTTGTTTAATACTTTAGTACGAAAGGACCAAGTGTTTTTAATAATTTTTATTAATATTTTATTGATTAATTTTGATTACTTTGGCAGATAAGTGCAATGGGTTTAGAATTCATTAATGTGGATTGGTTCTATAAGTAATGATTGAGTTTTTTAGTGTATTTGTTGTTATGTTGATTTTATTAATTTTTGTTATGGTTGGTGTTGCTTTTTTTACTTTATTAGAGCGTAGGGTTTTAGGATACCTTCATGTACGTAAAGGACCTAATAGGGTTGGTTTTATAGGAATCTTACAGCCTTTTAGTGATGTTGTTAAGTTATTTATTAGGGAGCAAAGTTTTCCTTTTGTTTCTAATTATATTTCTTATTACTTTGCTCCTGTTTTTAATTTATTTTTATCTTTATTGGTTTGGTTAATTATTCCTTATTTAACTGGTTTTGTTGTATTTAATTTTGGTTTACTTTTTTTTTTGTGCTGTATAAGAATGGGTGTTTATACTGTCATGGCCGCTGGTTGATCTTCTAATTCTAATTATGCTTTATTAGGTGGACTTCGGGCTGTAGCTCAAACTATTTCTTATGAGGTGAGTTTGGCTTTAATTTTACTTTCATTTGTTTTTTTTATTGGTAGTTATAGTTTATTTGATTTTTATTTATATCAGGATGATATCTGATTAATTTATTTGTTTTTCCCTTTATTTATAATTTGATTTGTTTCTTGTTTAGCGGAAACTAATCGTACTCCTTTTGATTTTGCGGAAGGAGAATCAGAATTGGTATCTGGATTTAATGTTGAGTATGGGGGAGGTGGATTTGCATTAATTTTCTTGGCGGAATATACAAGAATTTTTTTTATAAGAATATTATTTTGTATATTTTTTCTTGGCGGAAATACTATTTCATTAAATTTTTATTTTGAAATAGTTTTAGTTTCATTTGTTTTTATTTGAATTCGTGGTAGTTTGCCTCGTTATCGTTATGATAAGCTTATATATTTGGCTTGGAAATCATATTTGCCAATTTCTTTAAATTTTTTATTTTTTTTTTCAGGATTTAAGATTTTTTTATGATCTTTATTACTTTAGGTGAATTAAGTTAAGTATAAGTTAGGTATAAGTTAAAAGAGGAATTTAACCTCTTATTTATGCTTTCAAAACATATTACCTTCATTGGAGTTTTAACTAATTTTTATTTGATGATATTTTCTCATGTTTTGTTGATTAAAGGTGTCGTTAAGTAATATGAAAAATATATTATTGTTAATAATTGTCTTGTGATAATGTAGGGTTCTTCTACTGGTCGGGCTCCAATTCATGTTAATAAAATTACAATGTTTGTTAGAATTCAGAAGTATATTTGATTTATTGGATAAAATTGTATTCTTTGGAATTTTGATTTATATAAAGGTAGGATAAATAAAATTATAATTGATATAATTAGGGCGATTACCCCTCCTAACTTATTAGGAATAGATCGTAAGATTGCATATGCGAATAGGAAATATCATTCGGGTTGAATATGAATTGGTGTAACTAATGGGTTTGCAGGCGTAAAATTGTCTGGATCTCCCAGGATGTAGGGTTCTTTTATTGATAGAATTAGTAAACATATTATTAGAATAGTAAATCCCAATAGATCTTTTGTTGTGTAGTAAGGATGAAATGGAATTTTATCAATGTTTCTATTTAATCCTATAGGGTTATTAGATCCTGTTTGATGAAGAAATAATAGATGTATTATTACTAATGCAATAATAATAAAGGGTAGAAGAAAGTGAAGAGTAAAGAATCGATTAAGAGTAGCATTATCAACAGCAAATCCGCCTCAAATTCATTGGACTATTTCAGTTCCTATGTATGGAATCGCTGAAAGTAAATTGGTAATTACAGTAGCTCCTCAAAAAGATATTTGTCCTCATGGTAATACATATCCTATAAAAGCTGTAGCTATTGTTATTAATAAAATGATGACACCAATAGATCATGTATGTAATAATTTAAATGATCCATAATATATTCCTCGTCCAATATGTAAATAAATACAAATGAAAAATAAGGATGCTCCGTTTATGTGTAATGTGCGTAGTAGCCAACCATAATTTACATTACGACAAATGTGTACTACTCTAGAAAATGCTTGATTAATATTTGGGGAATAATGTATTGCAAGAAAGATTCCTGTAATAATTTGTATTATAAGGCATAGTCCTAATAAGGATCCGAAGTTTCATCATGTTCTGATGTTTGATGGTGTGGGTAGGTCAATTAGTGCATTATTTGCAATTTTTATTAATGGATTTATGTTTCGTAGGGGTTTATTCATTAGTTTATTGGTCGTAGGGGTCCTTTTGAAATGTTTGTAATTTTTACTACTGTAATAAGAGTTAAAAATAAATATGATGCTATTAAGATAGTAATTATGTTGTTAGGTTTATTGTATAGTTTTATTAAAGATGGAATAATGTCATTTTCTATTAAAAAGTTATAATTTATTATGTCTATATTATTTAATGGTAAATTAATTCTTAAGAATATTAATGTGATGATTATTAATAATATTAATAATATTGTTGTTGATAAATGAAATAATTCGTTTGAAGCTAAACTTGTTACATAAATAAATAATACTATTATTCCCCCCAGAAAAATAAGAAATAAAATATATGAGAATCAAAAAGTTTGTGTTATTATTCCTCTTATTACGCAAATAATGGTTGTTTGGACTAGTAAGGTTAAACCTATTGCTAATGGATGATTTATATTTATGAACATAAATCTTGTTGTGATTCTTATTATGATAAGTATTTTTTGAATATCAGAGGATAGTTTATGTAAAATATTAATTTTGGGGATTAATGATGAGTATTATTTTTCTTTTCTCTGAAGTTTTAAAAGTGTATCTTAATTTTGGTTTACAAGACCAATATTTTTGTTTAAATTATTAAAACAAATGTTAACATTTTATTTGTTTTTTATGTTTTTTAGTGGTGTATGGGTTTTTTGTTCTAATCGTAAACATTTATTGGCTGTTTTATTGAGTCTTGAGTTTTTGGTTTTGGTTTTATTTTTTAGTTTAACTGTATATTTGAGTGGATTTAATTATGAACTTTATTTTAGTTTAATTTTTTTATCTTTTTCTGTGTGTGAGGGAGCTTTGGGTTTATCTGTTCTGGTTTCAATAATTCGTAGTTATGGTAATGATTATTTTCAGTCTTTTAGATTATTACAATGTTAAAATTTATTTTTATATTAATTTTTATGATCCCTTTGTGTTTATTTAAAAATTTTTGGTGATTGATTCATTCTTTTTTTTTTTTAATAGGGTTTATGTTTATGTTTATGATCAATTATTGTTTAGGTTGAATACATTTGAGTTATTTTTTTGGTTGTGATATTATTTCTTTTGGTTTAATTTTTTTAAGTTTTTGAATTAGTGTATTGATGATTATAGCTAGAGAAATTGTTTTTCGATTTAATTATTATTCTTGTTTTTTTACTTTCATAGTTATTTTTTTGATGTTAATGTTGTTTTGTACTTTTAGTAGAGTTAATTTATTTATATTTTATTTATTTTTTGAAAGTAGATTGATTCCAACATTGTTTTTAATTATTGGGTGAGGTTACCAACCGGAGCGTTTGCAGGCTGGAGTATATTTACTGTTTTATACTTTATTAGCTTCGTTGCCTTTATTAATTGGAATTTTTTTTTATTATGATTTTGGAGGTTTATTGGTATTTTTTTGTTTTAGGGAAAGTTATATTTATGGTTGAATGTTTTATTTGTGTATAATTTTTGCGTTTTTGGTGAAAATACCAATATTTATTGTTCATTTGTGATTACCCAGGGCTCATGTTGAAGCTCCTGTGAGAGGGTCAATAATTTTAGCGGGTGTTTTGTTAAAGTTGGGAGGCTATGGATTAATACGTGTTTTTAGTTTATTGATTTTTTTAGGTGTTAATTTTAATTATATTTGATTATCTATTGGTTTAGTAGGTGGTGTTTTGGTTAGATTAATTTGTATGCGTCAGACTGATTTAAAATCATTGGTTGCTTATTCTTCTATTGCTCATATAGGAATAGTAATTGGTGGATTGATAACTATATCTTATTGGGGATTTGTTGGTAGTTATGTTTTTATAATCGCTCATGGTTTATGTTCATCGGGTTTATTTTGTTTAGTTAATATTACTTATGAGCGATTGGGAAGCCGAAGAATTTTGGTTAATAGGGGTTTAATTAGTTATATACCTAGTATAACTTTTTGATGATTTTTGTTAAGATCTTCTAATATGGCTGCACCTCCTTCTTTAAATTTGTTAGGTGAAATTAATTTATTGAATTGTTTAGTAAGATGATCTTGGTTAAGAATATTTTTTTTGGTTTTTTTATCTTTTTTTTGTGCTGTATATACTTTATATATATATTCTTATAGACAACATGGTATAATTTATTCAGGTGTTTATTCATGTTCTTTAGGTTATATTCGTGAATATTTACTGTTGTTTTTACATTGGGTTCCTTTGAACTTAGTTATTTTAAGGGTTGATATTATTTTAGTTTACTTAAGTATTTTAAATAAAATATTGATTTGTGGTGTCAATGATACATGATTTGTCTTAGGTCATGAGGAACTTATCTATTAGTTTTATTAGTTTTGTTTTTTTATTTGTATTAAGTATTTATATGGTGATAATTGGATTTTATTTAAATTTAATTAATTTGAGATATTTTGTTGAATGGGAATTGGTTTCTTTAAATTCTAGTGTGATTGTTATGACATTTTTATTTGATTATATTTCTGTTGTTTTTTTGGGGTTTGTTTTTTTGATTTCATCTTTAGTGATTTTGTATAGAGATGATTATATAAGTGGTGATTTGAATATTAATCGTTTTATTATTTTGGTTTTGATGTTTGTTGGCTCTATGATGTTTATAATTATTAGACCTAATATTATTAGAATTTTATTGGGTTGAGATGGGTTAGGATTAGTATCTTATTGTTTAGTAATTTATTATCAGAATGTAAGGTCTTATAATGCTGGTATATTAACAGTTCTTTCGAATCGTATTGGCGATGTTGCATTATTGATAGCTATTATTTGAATAATAAACTTTGGTAGATGAAATTATATTTATTATTTAAATTGTTTTCGTGATTGTTGGGAAATAGAATTGATTTCTTATTTGGTTTTTTTAGCAGCAATTACAAAGAGTGCACAGATTCCATTTTCTGCTTGATTACCTGCTGCGATAGCAGCACCAACCCCGGTTTCTGCTTTAGTACACTCATCTACTTTAGTTACTGCTGGAGTATATTTACTTATTCGATTTAATCCACTATTTAATGATAATTTAAATATATTATTATTATTTGTATCTGGTCTTACAATATTTATAGCTGGTTTAGGTGCTAATTTTGAATATGACTTAAGGAAAATTATTGCTTTATCTACTTTAAGCCAATTAGGTTTGATAATGAGAATTTTATCAGTTGGATTAGCTGAATTGGCTTATTTTCACTTGTTAACTCATGCCTTATTTAAGGCATTATTGTTTATATGTGCTGGTATAATTATTCATATAATAAAGGATTGTCAGGATATTCGTTTTATGGGTGGGTTGGTTATTCAAATACCTTTTACTTGTTCTTGTTTTATGGTGTCTAATTTTGCTTTATGTGGTGTACCTTTTCTGGCTGGGTTTTATTCAAGGGATTTAATTTTGGAAATGGTTTTTATGAGATATATAAATATTTTTGGTATTTTTTTATTTTTTTTTTCTACTGGCTTGACTGTTTGTTATACTTTTCGTTTATTTTATTATGTTATGTGTGGTGACTTTAATTTTAATTCATTTGGTGTATTAGATGAATTGAATTTAAATATAGTTGTGGGTATGTGTGGTTTATTGATTATATCTATTGTAGGAGGTGGTTTACTAAGTTGAGTTCTTTTTCCTATTCCTTTTACAATTAATTTGCCTTTATTTATGAGGGTTATAGCATTAGGGGTTAGAGTATTAGGTGCATGAGTGGGTTACTTGATTTGTAATATTGATTTTTCTGTTATTGTTTTTTCTATTAGGAATCATTTTTTTTCTGAAATTATAGGTTCTATATGATTTATACCTTTTATTTCTACTTATGGAATAAGAATAATTTCAGTGTTGGCGGGTTATAATGTATTAAAGTATTTTGATGGTGGTTGAAGAGAATATTTAGGTGGACAGGGTATTTTTATTTTAATTGTTTATTTTAGTAAAATTAATCAGTTATTGCAGTATAATAATTTAATGACTTTCTTTTTATTTTTTCTGATATGATTAATTTTTGTTGTTAGTGTTATAATTATTATATACTTAAATGGTTTATAGTTAGAACATGACATTGAAGATGTCAAGGAAATGATTTATTTTTAAGTATTTATAAAATTTAATTTATTTTTACAATGAAAGTGTAATGTTTTGATGAATAAACTATATAAACAGAAGTTTTAACGGAATTAAACCGCTATGATGATAAGTTAGCAGCTTTCATCTTATCTTAGACTTCCTTAACTGGAATTTATATTCAATTGTATTATTAACAGTAATATACCTCTATTTTGGTTTCAGTTAAAATAAGGATATTTAATATCTAAGATTAGGTCGAAACTAATTGCAAATTTTGCTTCTTATTTAAGATAGATTGTTTCCAACACTTTCTGATTGCAATTCAAATGTTATATTTAACTACTATCCTATATAGCTCAGTTAATTGATCCTTGATTTCATTCGTGATATAGTCCTATTAGTAAAATAATTAAAAATAAAGTAGTAATTAAGAATCATCATTTTGGATTTGAAGCAGCTGCAATAATAGTGGTTGGTAGGATTAATGCAATTTCTACATCAAAAATTAAAAAAATTACTGCGATCAGAAAAAATCGTAATGAAAATGGCATTCGTGCTGATCTCTTGGGATCAAATCCACATTCAAATGGGGATCTTTTTTCCCGGTTTTTAATTGTTTTTTTTGATATAATTGTAGTTAAGATTATAATTAATGTAGATAAGATTATGATAAATATAGTTAATGAAATTATGATTACTCATCCTTGTAATAGACTTTCTGATTGGAAGTCAGATATACTTTATATATTAGATAAGTACCATTAGCCTCCTCATCAATAAATTGATAAATATAGGAATAATCAAACTACATCTACAAAGTGTCAGTATCAAGCAGCTGCTTCAAATCCAAAATGATGATTAGATGAGAAGTGTAGTGTTGTGTGACGTATTATACATATTGTTAAAAAGGTTGTTCCAATAATTACATGTAATCCATGAAATCCTGTTGCTACGAAAAATGTTGATCCATAGATGGAATCTGCAATTGTAAATGGTGCTTCAATATATTCATAAGCTTGTAAAAGAGTGAAATATACTCCAAGTATAATTGTGATAAATAGTCCTTGAAATGTTTGATTGTAATTATTTTCTAATAATCTGTGGTGTGCTCATGTAATGGTTACTCCGGAAGCTAAAAGAATGGCAGTATTAAGAAGTGGAATTTGTAATGGATTAAAGGGATAGATTTCAATAGGTGGTCAGATGGATCCAATATCAGTAGTGGGAGATAATCTTCTATGGAAAAATGCTCAAAAAAATGAGATGAAGAAAAGTACTTCTGAGATAATAAATAAAATTATTCCTCATCGTAGTCCTTTTATTACTATTTTGGTATGTAAGCCTTGATATGTTCTTTCTCGAGTAATATCTCGTCATCATTGAATTATAGTTAATATTATAATTAGTATTCCAATTAATATAAGATTTTGATTGCTTATGTGAAATCATTTAATTATACCTGTTAATATGATTAGTGCACTAATGGCTCCTGTTAATGGTCAAGGTCTTTTGTCTACTAGATGGAATGGGTGATTTGCATGATTTGTCATTAATTAATTTCTCTAGAATATAATGTTCTCAAAATTGTAAAAACGTAAGATTGAATAATAGCTACAGCTGACTCTAATGTTAATAAAGTGATTTGTATAATAATTAGTAGTGATATTAATGTTAAATTTAGATTTGGTCCGGTATTACCTAATAAAGTTATTAGTAGGTGACCAGCAATTATATTTGCTGCTAATCGAATGGCCAGAGTACCTGGTCGAATTAAGTTTCTTACAGTTTCGATACATACTATAAAAGGTATAAGTATGGGAGGCGTACCTTGAGGTAATAAATGTGTAAATATGTGTTGTGTATTATTGATTCATCCAAATAATATAAATCTTGTTCATAATGGTAGTGCTAATCTTAAAGTTAATATTAGATGTCTTGTTCTTGTGAAAATATATGGAAATAATCCTATAAAATTGTTAAACAAGATTATTGAAAATAGGGAGATGAAGATAAAAGTTCTTCCTTTGTTAATTTGGTGAGGTCCTATTAGAATCTTGAATTCTTTATGTAAAGTATTTAAAGTAATATTTCATAATATTATTTGACGAGAGGGAATAAATCAAAAACTTATGGGAATTAGTGTTAATCCAATAATTGTTCTTATTCAATTGAGTTGAAGGTTTCATATATTATTAGTAGGATCAAAAATTGAGAATAAATTTGTTATCATTTTCAATCTTTTTGTTTAATTATTGTGTAGTTATTATTTTTTTTTGATCTTAGAGGATTGAAAGAATAATAGTTTATAAAATTGAATATTATCAGGGATATGATAAATATGGTGTATATAATAATTCAATTGAGAGGTATTATTTGTGGGATGTGAGAATTATCACATATATGATAACTTTAGTTTGACAATCTAATGTTATTTTAACTAAATTCTCTCATCAGAGATAGTTGCTAAATTATCATGTTGTGGTTTAAGAGACCATTACTTGCTTTCAGACATCTGATGTAAGAATTTATAATTCATGAAATGAAATTTTCTGTATTGGTACTTTCAATAACGATGGGTATAAATCTGTGGTTAGCTCCACAGATTTCTGAACATTGTCCAAAAAATAGGCCAGGACGACTAATAAGAAATCTGGTTTGATTAAGCCGTCCTGGGGTTGCATCTGCCTTTACTCCGAGTCTGGGTACTGTTCATGAATGAAGAACGTCGGCTGCTGTAATGATAATTCGAATAAAAGTATTGAATGGTAAAATTGTACGATTATCTACATCTAATAAGCGAAATTTATTTGATATTTCATCTGTTATTAAATAGGAATCAAATTCTACATTGATAAAATCTGAATATTCATATCTTCAGTATCATTGGTGACCAATTGTTTTTAAAGTTAAAGTTGGACTGTTGATTTCATCTATTAAATATAGTAAGCGAAGTGAGGGAATAGCAATGAAAATAAGAATTGTAGCTGGTATGATTGTTCATGCTACTTCAATTATTTGTCCTTCAAGTATAAATCGATTAATAAATTTATTGATAAATAAAGTTATTATTATATATGAGACTATTCTTAGAATTATAATTATAATTATTAAGGTATGATCATGAAAATAGATTAATTGTTCTATAATTGGAGATGCTCTATCTTGTAAATTTATATTAGCTCATGTTGTCATTAAGATTCCAATAAAAGGTTAGAATCTTCATATATGGAGCTTAAACCCATTGCACTTATCTGCCATATTAGATATACTAGTATTGTTATTGTGGGTAATTCTGAATATCTATGTTCCGTTGGCGGAAGTTTTTGCAGTCATTCAATTGAATTTCTTGTTTGTGTAGTAAATAGAATTAATCGATTTGTTGTTATTCTTTCTCATAAAATAAAAATAAATATTAAAATTCTAATGAATGAAATTATTGATCCAATTGAAGATACCACATTTCATGTAGTATATGCGTCTGGATAATCTGAATATCGTCGTGGTATTCCAGCTAATCCTAGAAAGTGTTGGGGGAAGAATGTTAAATTTACTCCTAAGAATATTACTATGAATTGAATTTTTAATCATTTTGGATTTAAAGTTAAGCCAGAAAATAAAGGGTATCATTGAACAAATCCTGCTATGATAGCAAATACGGCTCCTATGGATAGTACATAATGAAAATGGGCCACTACATAATAAGTGTCATGAAGTACAATATCAATTGATGAGTTTGCTAAAACTACTCCTGTTAAACCTCCTATTGTGAATAGGAATACAAAACCTAGAGATCATAAGCAAGGGGCATTATATGATAGTTGTGATCCATACATAGTGGCTAGTCATCTAAAAATTTTGATTCCTGTTGGTACTGCAATAATTATTGTTGCTGAAGTGAAATAAGCTCGTGTATCAACATCTATTCCTACAGTGAATATATGGTGTGCTCATACTACAAAGCCTAATAAACCAATTGCTAATATTGCAAAAATTATACCTAAGTTTCCGAATGCTTCTTTTTTTCCTCTTTCATGGCAAATGATGTGTGAAATTATGCCGAATCCTGGTAAAATTAAAATATAAACTTCTGGATGTCCAAAAAATCAAAATAAATGTTGATATAGAATTGGATCTCCTCCTCCTGCTGGGTCAAAAAAGGAAGTATTGAGATTTCGATCTGTTAAAAGTATTGTAATAGCACCTGCTAGTACAGGCAGTGATAGCAGTAGAAGTAGAGCTGTAATTGCTACTGCTCAAACGAATAAGGGAATTCGTTCAGGTTTTATATTAATGGGTTTTATATTAATAGTTGTTGAAATGAAGTTTACTGCACCTAAAATAGATCTTACACCAGCAAGATGTAATGAAAAAATTGCTAAATCAACAGATGCTCCATTGTGAGCAATATTTCTTGCCAAGGGTGGGTAAACAGTTCAACCCGTCCCAACCCCTCTTTCAACTATACTACTTGCTAGTAGAAAAGATAAGGATGGAGGTAAAAGTCAAAATCTTATGTTATTTATTCGAGGAAATGCTATATCAGGTGCTCCTAATATTAAGGGTACTAATCAATTACCAAATCCACCAATTAGGATTGGTATAACTATGAAAAAGATTATTACGAAAGCGTGTGCTGTGACAATAACATTGTAGATTTGGTCATCTCCAATTAATGAACCTGGTTGTCCTAATTCTATTCGAATTAATATTCTTAATGATGTTCCTGTTATTCCTGCTCATGCACCTAGGATGAAGTAAAGAGTTCCGATGTCTTTATGATTAGTTGAGTATATTCAACGTTGAATAATGAGTAGAATGGCTGAGCTTGATAAGGTGATAGATTGTAAATCTATAAAGGAATAATAATTCTTCTACTGGTCTTATATTCATTAATGATACTAGATTGCAAATTTAGAGGAGTAAACGTTTTACTAAGGCTTAAAGATTACTTTATTTATAGCTTTGAAGGTTATTAGTTTAAATATTAACTTAAAGCCTTAATAAAGGCTAAAAGAGATTGATAAGTATTGTAGATAAAATTAATCCTGTTGTAGTGAATAGGATCAACATATAATTTGTTGTATGAAATTGATTTTTGTTTAATCAGTTAGTTCATTTTGTTTTAGTGTAGATAATTAAAAATGTTGAGTAACAAATTCGTAGATAATAGTGTAATGTGATTAATGATATCAAGATTATGATTACACTTAATGTTGTTATGTCATTTTCAATCATTGATTGAATTATGATTCATTTTGGTAGAAATCCTAGGAATGGGGGTAAACCTCCAAGAGATAACAATAATGATAAGAAAATAATTTTTGTTTCCGGGTTGTGATTTATTGATATGAGTTGATTGATGAAAGAAATCTTAAAATTGTTTAGGATTAAAATGATTGCTAAGATTATGATTGTATAAATTCTGAAATAAATCAATCAAATGTTCTTTCCACTTGCAAGAGCAATTAGTATTCATCTTAAGTGGTTGATTGATGAGTATGCTAAAATTTTTCGAATAGAGATTTGATTAAATCCTCCAATTGCACCAGTAATAGCTGACATTAAAATAAATACCATTCTAATTTGGGTTATTTTCAATAGGTAAGATATTAATATCAATGGTGCAATTTTTTGAATTGTTATTAAAATAGAACAATTTATTCAATTTAGTCCTTCTATAACTCTGGGAAATCATCAATGAAGTGGTGCTACCCCTCTTTTAAGTAGTAGGGGAATTAATATAAAGATTGATGAGTGGGTATTAATCATTATTGGGTTATATTCTGTAATTATTTTTATAATGATTAAAAATATAAGGGTTGATGAACCCAAAGCTTGAATAAGAAAATATTTTAATGAAGCCTCTGTAGTGAATATGTTTTTCGTGGTTGATATTAAAGGGATAAAAGACAATAGGTTGATTTCTAAACCTATTCATGCACCTAACCATGAGTTAGATGAGATTGAAATGAGCGTTCCTCTTACTAGGGTTAATAGTAAAAGAATTTTTTTTGAGTTATTGGGCATTAGAGAAGAGAGAAATTACTCTATTGATGGGGTATGAACCCATTAGCTTTTAATTAGCTTACTTTTCTAGTGTGATATATTTTGGTGTATGGTGCACAAAAATTTTTGATATTTTGGGTAACAGTTTAATTCTGTTAGATATAATGAAGGTAGTATAACTACATGATATATCCTATCAAGATATTCCTTTGTCGAATTTTTCAGGCACTTCATT